GCTAGCGTAGCTTACCAAAAGCATGACACTGAAAATGCCAAGATAAATGTTAAATTATTTCGCAAGCACATAGGTTTGGTCCTAGCCTTAATATTAATTTATGTTATAATTATACATGCAAGTTTCAACTCACCAGTGAGAATGCCCCTTATTGCCAAAAAGCAACCGCGGAGCAGGTATCAGGCACAAACAGCCCACAACACCTTGTTAGACCACACCCTCACGGGAAATCAGCAGTAATTAACCTTGAACAATAAGTGAAAACTTGATTCAGCAATAACTTTATGAGTCGGTAAATCTCGTGCCAGCCACCGCGGTTATACGAAAGACTCTAATTAATATTAGCGGCCCAAAGAGTAGTTAAAGAAAATAATAAATAAAATTAAAATATTGCTTGGCCGTTATACGCATAAACAAATAATAAATTCATAAACTAAAGTTATTTTAATATCCTTGAATCCACCACAATTGAGAAACAAACTGGGATTAGATACCCCATTATGCTCAATCACAAACTTTGGATTACCCGCCAGAGCACTACGAGCCTTAGCTTAAAACTCAAAGGACTTGGCGGTGCTTTACACCCCCCTAGAGGAGCCTGTTCTATAATCGATAACCCCCGATCAACCTCACCGTCACTTGCTAGTACAGCCTATATACCACCGWMCCCAGCTAACCCTTTAAAGGAACAACAGTCAGCAAAATAACTTAAAATTTAAAAAGTCAGGTCAAGGTGTAGCACATGCAGCGGGAAGAAATGGGCTACATTTTTTTTAAAAATACGGAACAACCAATGAAACTAAATGCAAAGACGGATTTAGTAGTAAAAAGAAAAAGAACATTCTTTTTAAATGGGYAATAAAGCACGCACACACCGCCCGTCACCCTCATCAAACTAAAATCCATTAAATAAATTATTAATAGTTTAAGAAGAGGAAAGTCGTAACATGGTAAGCCTACCGGAAGGTGGTCTTGGATATCTGAGTATAGCTTAAATTAAAGCACTTTGCTTACACCAAAGAAATATTTACTAAACCAAATTACTCTGAGTTGCAAAATTAAGCCTACTTTAATACCTACACCCTCCCCCACCTTAAACCATTTTAACACGTAAGTACGGGCGACAGAAAACCTTTTAGCGCAATAGATAAAGTACTGCAAAGGAAAAATGAAATAGAAATGATAAAAACCATAAAAACAAAATAAAGCAGAAACAAAATTCCGTACCTTTTGCATAATGGTCTAGCAAGTCTTATTTACAAAAAGAATTTTAGCCACCACCCCGAAACCTGACGAGCTACCTTAAGGCAGCAATTAGAGCGAACCCGTCTCTGTAGCAAAAGAGTGGGAAGACCTTAAAGGTAGAGGCGAGAAACCTAACGAGCCAGGATATAGCTGGTTACTTGAGAATGAATTTTAGTTCAACTGAGAGCAAAAAACCACCTTAAGAATAAGTTAACGCTCTTAATATAATTAACCGGGGAACAGCCCAGTTAAAAGGGAAACAACCCGTAAGAATAAATAAAGATTATGTCCAAAAAAGAATAAAGCCTAGTGGGCCTAAAAGCAGCCACCAAAAAAGCGTCAAAGCTTGACTCATAAACCTCTAATGATTTAAACAATAAATCTTAATTTATTTTAATAATCAAGTCAATCTAGTTTTAGAAAAGTTATTACTAGAATAAGTAACAAGAACCACCTCTCTAAATATTTGTGTATATCGAAACGAAATACTCCCCGACATTTAGCGAGCTTATATTAATTTTACAAGAATTGCAATTAATAATATCGTTACCCCGACACAGGCATATTTAAGAAAGACTAAAAGCTAAGAAAGGAACTCGGCAAACCTAAGGCTTCGCCTGTTTACCAAAAACATAGCCTTTTGACCAATTAACATAAGAGGTACTGCCTGCCCAGTGACATCTGTTCAACGGCCGCGGTATTATGACCGTGCAAAGGTAGCGTAATCACTTGTCTTTTAAATAAAGACCAGTATGAATGGCGAAACGAGAGCCAAGCTGTCTCTCCTAGCAAGTCAGTGAAATTGATTTTCCCGTGCAGAAGCGGGAATACCATTACAAGACGAGAAGACCCTATGGAGCTTCAAGCAAAAACTAACCCTGCAAAACAAACTATAAGCAACCCTTAGCAAACGCTTTAGGTTGGGGCGACCACGGGAGAAAATGAAACCCCCGAGATGAATTAGCTTAGAAAAACACATCAAAGCAACAAAAACCTTGACATATTGACCCAATATTTGACCAACGAACCAAGTTACCCTAGGGATAACAGCGCAATCTTCTCATAGAGTCCTTATCGACGAGAAGGTTTACGACCTCGATGTTGGATCAGGGCCCCCAAATGGTGCAGCAGCTATTTAAGGTTCGTTTGTTCAACGATTAAAGCCCTACGTGATCTGAGTTCAGACCGGAGAAATCCAGGTCAGTTTCTATCTGTAAAAAGACTTTTCTAGTACGAAAGGACCGAAAAAACAAGGCCCATGGGTAAACCTAAGCCTTCCCAATAACCTCTGAACTCAAATAAGAGGTCATAGGGGAAAAAATAAGTCTATGTGCGACTTATTAAAGTGGCAGAGCCAGGTAAATGCAAAAGGCCTAAAACCTTTATCTTGAGAGTTCAAATCCCTCCTTTAATTATGAATATAATAACAATAATTAATTTACTGCTATATATTATTCCTATTCTTCTTGCCGTAGCCTTTCTTACCCTCCTTGAACGAAAAGTACTTGGGTATATACAACTACGAAAAGGCCCCAACATCGTTGGCCCCACAGGCCTTCTTCAACCCATTGCAGATGGATTAAAATTATTTATTAAAGAACCCGTCCGACCATCAGCATCATCCCAAACTCTTTTCTTAATTATACCAACAATGGCCTTAACCCTTGCTCTTTTAATTTGAGTTCCACTTCCACTTCCAAACCCTCTTACAAACTTAAACTTAGGAATCCTATTTATATTAGCCTTGTCTAGCTTAACTGTTTATTCAATCCTTGGATCTGGATGAGCATCAAATTCAAAATATGCCCTCATTGGAGCTCTACGAGCAGTAGCACAAACCATCTCATATGAAGTTACCTTAGGACTAATTTTACTCTGCCTCATCTTACTAACAGGAGGATTTATATTAATTAACTTTAACACAACTCAAGAATATATTTGACTACTAGTACCAGCATGACCAATAGCCGGCATATGATTTATTTCAACCCTAGCAGAAACAAACCGAGCACCATTTGATTTAGCAGAAGGAGAATCTGAACTAGTTTCGGGCTTTAATGTAGAATATGCCGGAGGACCATTCGCCTTATTTTTCCTTGCAGAATATGCAAATATCTTAATAATAAATGTCTTATCATCAATTCTTTTTTTAGGTACAACCTTTTATCATCTTCAACCAGAACTTTCAACTGCAAATCTAATTTTTAAAACCTCAACTTTAACCATTATTTTTTTATGAATTCGAGCATCATATCCACGATTTCGATATGATCAACTTATACATCTTGTATGAAAAAACTTTCTTCCTATTACAATTGCAATAACAACACTTCACCTCTCTTTACCAACAACAACATCAAGCCTTCCCCCAATAATTTAATTAAGGAAGCGTGCTCGAAAGATAGAGATTACTTTGATAGAGTAATTTATAGAGGTTCAAACCCCCTCGCCTCCTATAAAAAGATAGGACTTGAACCTACCCCTTGGGAATCAAAACCCCAAATGCATCCTCTACACCACTTTTTAGTAAAATAAGCTAAATAAGCTTTTGGGCCCATACCCCAAAAATGTTGGTTAATATCCCTCTTTTACTAATGAGCCCATATGCCCTCTCAATCCTACTCTCTAGCCTATCAACAGGAACAATTATTACCTTTATTAGCAATCACTGATTTCTAGCCTGAGTAGGCCTTGAACTCAATACTTTAGCAATAATTCCACTAATATCTAAAACACACCACCCACGAGCAACAGAAGCAACCACAAAATATTTTTTAATACAAGCTGCAGCCTCTGCCCTACTATTATTTTCAACCACCTTAAACGCCTGATACACCGGAGAATGAACAATCTCTTGTATACAAAATACTATTCCAACACTAATATTAACAATTGCACTTATAATTAAACTAGCAGTCGCCCCATTTCACCTATGACTACCAGATGTAATTCAAGGACTAGACTTAATAACCTGCTTAATTTTATTAACTTGACAAAAACTAGCTCCCATAACACTTTTAATTCAAATTGGATCTGAACTAAACCCAACACTACTAATTACCTTTGGGGTTTTATCAATTATTTTAGGGGGTTGGGGAGGCTTAAATCAACCACAAGTTCGAAAAATCATAGCCTACTCCTCCATTGCACATCTTGGATGAATAACCGTGGTATTAATTTATTTCCCACAATTAACTACCTTAAACCTCTTACTTTATTTAGTAATAACTGCTTCTATATTTTTTATATTACTCAACTTAACATCAACTAGTATTAATAAAACAGCTATTTCATGAACAAAATTTTCTTCATTGGCTCCAATAATAATAATTATTTTAATATCCTTAGGAGGACTCCCCCCAACTTCCGGATTTATACCAAAATGACTAATCCTAGAAGAACTCGTAAAACAAGATATGACACTTATTGCTACTATTATATCTTTATCAGCACTTCTTAGCCTATTTTTTTATTTACGACTATCATATGCCACATCACTAACAACACCCCCTACCTTACAAAACTCAAAATTCTTATGACAACTAAGCGGATTTAATTATCAAATAATATCAACAATAATTATTATTTCAACTATATTATTACCAATTTTACCAACCATTTTAAATTTATTCTAAAGACTTAGGATACCAGACCAAGGGCCTTCAAAGCCTTAAGCAGAAGTTAAAACCTTCTAGTCTTTGACCTTATTTAGGATTTGCGAGATAACCTCACATATTCTGAATGCAACCCAGATGCTTTAATTAAGCTAAAACCCCCCCCCCCTAGATTAGCAGGCTTTTACCCTACGATCTTTTAGTTAACAGCTAAAAACCTAACTACAGGCTTTAATCTACTTCTCCCGCTTGTTGGGGGGAAAAAGCGGGAGAAGCCCCGGCAGATGTCATTCTGCTCTAGAAGATTTGCAATCTTATGTGCTATACACTACAGGGCTTGGTAAGAAAAGGGTTAGCCTTTATAACCGAGGCTACAACTCGGCACCTGCTTCGGCCACCTTACCTGTGATAATCACCCGATGACTATTTTCAACAAACCACAAAGATATTGGCACCCTTTACCTAATATTTGGGGCCTGGGCCGGCATAGTGGGTACAGCTCTAAGTTTATTAATTCGCGCAGAATTAAGCCAACCAGGTGCCCTATTAGGAGATGATCAAATCTATAATGTTATTGTTACTGCCCATGCCTTTGTTATAATTTTTTTTATAGTTATACCCATCATAATTGGTGGGTTTGGTAACTGACTGCTGCCACTAATAATTGGGGCCCCAGATATGGCCTTCCCACGAATAAATAATATAAGCTTTTGACTCCTCCCACCATCCTTCTTACTTCTCCTCGCCTCGTCAGGGGTTGAAGCGGGAGCCGGAACCGGGTGAACTGTTTATCCCCCCCTTGCAGGAAATATAGCTCATGCCGGAGCCTCTGTAGACCTAACCATCTTTTCCCTACACTTAGCTGGCGTATCCTCTATCCTTGGAGCAATTAACTTTATTACTACATCAATTAATATAAAACCACCATCAATATCACAATACCAAACTCCACTATTTGTATGATCTGTATTAATTACAGCTATTCTACTGCTTCTTTCACTTCCAGTATTAGCAGCAGGAATTACAATATTATTAACAGATCGAAATCTAAATACCACATTCTTTGACCCAGCTGGTGGTGGCGATCCAGTCCTATATCAACACCTGTTTTGATTTTTTGGTCACCCAGAAGTCTATATTCTCATTTTACCCGGGTTCGGAATAATCTCACACATTGTCACATATTATTCAGCTAAAAAAGAGCCATTTGGCTATATGGGTATAGTCTGAGCAATAATATCAATTGGCCTGCTAGGCTTTATTGTATGAGCCCACCATATATTTACAGTTGACTTAAATGTAGATACACGCGCATATTTTACATCAGCAACAATAATTATTGCTATCCCCACTGGAGTAAAAGTATTTAGCTGATTAGCAACAATACATGGCGGAACTATTAAATGAGATGCAGCTATATTATGAGCCCTTGGATTCATTTTTCTTTTTACTGTGGGGGGCCTAACAGGCATTGTTTTAGCAAATTCTTCTCTAGATATTGTACTACATGATACCTATTATGTAGTTGCCCACTTCCACTATGTTTTATCAATAGGAGCAGTATTTGCTATTATGGGGGGATTTGTACACTGATTCCCTCTTTTTTCTGGATTTACCCTTCACCCAACATGATCTAAAATTCATTTTGGGGTAATATTTATTGGAGTTAACTTAACTTTCTTTCCACAACACTTCTTAGGGCTCGCAGGTATACCACGACGTTATTCAGACTACCCAGACGCCTACACCCTATGAAACACAACATCATCAATTGGATCACTAATTTCACTAGTGGCAGTTATTATAATAATATTTATTATTTGGGAAGCCTTTGCCTCAAAACGAGAAGTCTTAACAACAGAATTGAATACAACAAATATTGAATGACTTCACGGATGCCCCCCACCTTACCACACCTTTGAAGAACCATCTTATGTTGAAACACGATTACAAGGAGGGAGGGAGTTGAACCCCCATATTTTAATTTCAAGTTAATTACATAACCAATCTGTCACCCCCTTAGATATTAGTAAAATATTACAAAGCTTTGTCAAGGCTTAATTACTAGTTAAAATCTTGTATATCTAAATGGCACACCCATCACAACTAGGCTTTCAAGACGCAGCTTCTCCTATTATAGAAGAACTTCTACACTTTCATGACCACGCTTTAATAGCAGTATTTATGATTAGTACCCTAGTACTCTATATTATTACAGTAATAATAACAACAAAACTAACAAATACTAATGCGATGGATGCACAAGAAATTGAGATAATCTGAACAATTATGCCTGCAATTATCCTCATTGTTATTGCCCTTCCATCTTTACGCATTCTTTACTTAATAGATGAAATTAATGACCCACACCTTACAGTTAAAGCAATTGGACATCAATGATATTGAAGCTATGAATTTACAAACTTTGAAGAGCTTGTATTTGACTCGTATATAATTCCAACACAAGACCTTTTCCCAGGACAGTTTCGTCTACTAGAAGTAGACAATCGAATAGTTGTCCCAATAGAATCCCCTATTCGTATATTAATTTCTGCTGAAGATGTTCTTCACTCCTGAGCAGTACCGTCAATAGGCATTAAGACGGACGCAATCCCCGGTCGACTAAACCAAGCAACATTTATTGCATCCCGCCCGGGATTATTTTATGGACAATGTTCTGAAATCTGTGGAGCAAACCACAGCTTTATACCAATCGTTGTAGAAACAACCCCACTAATTCATTTCCAAAACTGATCATCTTCTATATTAAAATCCTCATTAAGAAGCTTTCATGGACAAGCAACAGCCTTTTAAGCTGAAATTCGGTGATCTCCAACCACCCTTAATGATATGCCACAACTCAATCCAAACCCGTGATTTTCTATTTTCTTTATATCTTGATTAATTTATTTAATCATTGTTTTACTAAAAATTAATAATCTAAAAATATTTAATGAACCAACACAAAACACTATTAAAAACAAACCTCAATCCTGATATTGACCATGAACCTAAGCTTTTTTGACCAATTTATGAGCCCAACACTGTTGGGTGTACCACTAATTATAATATCTATTGTCTTTCCTATTTTTTTATTTCCAATATCCCAAAAACAATGACTTAGCAACCGAACTAACTCCTTACATCTATGATTTTCAAGTAATTTTACAAAACAACTATTTACACCACTTAATATTTTAGGACATAAATGATCACTTTTATTAACTTCACTAATACTCTTTTTAATTTCTATAAACTTACTAGGCCTCCTCCCCTATACATTTACACCAACAACCCAACTATCAATAAATTTAGGATTAGCTGTCCCACTGTGACTAGCAACTGTAATAATTGGCCTGCGTAATCAACCTACTGCAGCCCTAGGTCATCTATTACCAGAGGGCACTCCAGCAATTTTAATTCCTATCCTTATTACAATTGAAACAATTAGTTTGTTTATTCGACCATTAGCATTAGGAGTACGATTAACCGCAAACCTGACAGCAGGACATCTGCTAATTCAACTTATTTCAACCGCAACCATTACTATCCTTCCCCTAATACCATCAATTGCAATCCTCGCAATAATTACCCTATTTTTATTAACACTCTTAGAGATCGCTGTTGCAATAATTCAAGCCTACGTCTTTGTCCTTCTATTAAGCCTCTATTTACAAGAAAATGTTTAATGGCACACCAAGCTCACGCCTTCCACATAGTTGACCCAAGTCCATGACCCCTCACAGGAGCCATTGCAGCACTTCTATTAACATCAGGCCTCATAATATGATTCCATTTTGGATCAATAATTTTAATAAATTTAGGACTAATTGTTATAATTTTAACAATAATTCAATGATGGCGTGATGTAATTCGAGAAAGTACATTTCAAGGACATCATACACCACCAGTTCAAAAAGGACTTCGATATGGAATAATTCTTTTTATTACTTCTGAAGTATTGTTCTTTTTTGGATTCTTTTGAGCATTTTACAACTCAAGCTTAGCCCCAACACCTGAGTTAGGAGAATGTTGACCCCCAACCGGAATTTTTCCCCTAGACCCCTTTGAAGTCCCACTACTTAATACAGCAGTCCTTTTAGCGTCAGGAGTAACTGTTACATGAGCACACCATAGCCTTATGCACGGTAATCATAAAGAAACTACTCAATCATTATCTTTAACAGTTATTTTAGGTTTATATTTTACTGTTCTACAAGCCATAGAATATTTCGAAGCCCCATTTACAATTGCAGATGGAGTATATGGCTCAACTTTCTTTGTAGCAACCGGATTCCATGGCCTACACGTAATTATTGGATCACTCTTTCTGCTTGTCTGCTTATTTCGCCAAATTAATTTCCACTTCACCTCAAATCATCACTTCGGGTTTGAAGCTGCCGCCTGATACTGACACTTCGTTGATGTAGTATGACTTTTCCTTTATGTATCAATCTATTGATGAGGCTCATGTCTTTTTAGTATAAAAAAATACAAATAATTTCCACTTATTTATTCTTGGTCTACTCCAAGAAAAGACAATAAACCTTATAATAATATTAGTAACTACCTTAATCTTATCCACCATTTTAATTATAGTTGGATTTTGACTTCCTTTCAGCAACCCAGATGCTGAAAAATTATCACCCTACGAATGTGGATTTGACCCTTTAGGATCTGCCCGCCTTCCATTCTCAATCCGATTTTTTCTTGTAGCTATTTTGTTCCTTCTATTTGATTTAGAAATTGCTCTACTTTTACCAACACCATGAGCTACTCAAATAAATCCAACAAATACACTTATTTGATCAATTACCATCCTAATTCTCCTCACTGCAGGACTCATATACGAGTGAGCACAGGGAGGCCTTGAATGAGCAGAATGAGTACTTATTCTAAAAAGATAGCTAATTTCGACTTAGCCAATTTTGGTTAAATTCCAAAAGTACTTTATGTCCCCCACACTTCTTACGCTATACTTAACATTTTTACTTACCATTTTTGGTCTAGCCCTTCACCGAACCCACCTTCTCTCAGCCCTCCTGTGTCTTGAAGGAATAATATTAGCCCTATTTATAGCAATATCTATATGAACAAAACAGACAGAAACAATATTATTATTTTCATTACCAATATTTTTGCTCACCTTTTCCGCCTGTGAAGCAAGCACCGGATTAGCTCTAATGGTCGCAACCACTCGAACCCACGGAACCGACCATCTTACCACCCTAAACCTCCTACAATGCTAAAAATTATTCTACCAACTATCATAATTATTCCAACAATTTGATTTTCACGTGAAAAACAAATATGATTTTGTGCCACCACCAACAGCCTAATTATTGCTGTTGTTAGCTTAAGCCTACTACTTCAACCATCAGAATTAATAACAATAACAAATAAATACTTAGGCCTAGACAAAATTTCTTCCCCTCTACTAGTTTTAACCTGTTGACTCCTTCCATTAATAATTTTAGCTAGCCAAAATCATTTAAAAAATAATCCAATACGACGACAAAAAATTTATATTTCTATACTCGCTATTTTACAAACAGCTCTTATTTTAGCCTTCTCATCAACAGAACTGATTTTATTTTATGTTACCTTTGAAACTACCTTAATTCCAACATTAATTATTATTACCCGATGAGGAAATCAAACAGAACGACTAAACGCAGGAACATATTTCTTATTTTATACCCTGGCAGGCTCATTACCTCTCCTAGTAGCCCTCCTATTTATTTCAACCACACAAGGTTCCCTCTCTTTAAATTTTTTATTTTTATCTAAAGAAATATTTATTATAAACTCACCAAACAAACTTCTATGATTGGGTTGTCTAATAGCCTTTATAGTAAAAATACCACTATATGGAGCACATCTATGATTACCTAAAGCACACGTAGAAGCTCCAGTCGCTGGATCAATAATCTTAGCCGCAGTCCTACTTAAGCTTGGTGGATATGGAATCATCCGAGTCACAATAATATTTACTCCACTAACTGAGCTATCTTACCCATTTATTATTCTTGCTTTATGGGGAATTTTAATAACTGGATTAATTTGTACCCGACAAACAGACCTCAAATCTCTAATCGCCTATTCTTCTGTTAGCCACATAGGCCTTGTTGTAGCCGCCACCCTCATTCAAACACCATGAAGCTTCACAGGAGCAATTATTTTAATAATTTCACATGGACTTGTTTCCTCAGCATTATTTTGTTTGGCTAACACAAATTATGAACGAACACACAGCCGAACTATACTCTTAGCTCGAGGACTACAAACCACACTCCCTCTACTAGCAACCTGATGACTTATTTCCAACTTATTAAATATAGCACTCCCACCAACCACAAACCTTTGAGGCGAACTAACAATTATAGTCTCCTTATTTTATTGATCCCCATGAACAATTTTATTAACCGGATTAGGAACATTAATCACTGTTGCCTACACCCTCCATATATTTATTACCACTCAGCGCGGCCACCTACCAACCCATCTAAACTTATCTTCCCCCACTTCTACACGAGAACACTGCCTGATAACCATGCATCTTTTACCAATACTTCTTTTAATTTTAAAACCAGAAATTATTTCAGGAAGACGTATACATAGTTTAAAAAACACTAGGCTGTGACCCTAGAAATGAGAGCTTACCCTCTCTGTAAACCAAGAAGGATCAAGAGATACAAAAATTGCTAACTATTTGTTACCGAAGTTAAACTCTTCGGCCCTCTTAACTTTTAAAGGACAACAGTTGTCCATTGGTCTTAGGAACCAAAACTCTTGATGCAACTCCAAGTAAAAGTTATGGACTTTATACTTATCTTTAATTCCTCAATTATATTAACACTTATTCTACTTTTCACCCCTCTACTAAGTAAAAACACAAATTGACACACCCTTGTAAAAACATCAGTAAAATTTTCATTTTTAATTAGTACCCTCCCACTAATAATTTTTATTAATCATGGTATTGAATCTACTACTACAAACTTTAACCTAATTACTCTTTATAATTTTAATTTATCTTCAAGCTTTAAACTAGACCAATACTCAATTATATTTTTTCCTGTTGCCCTATTTGTCACCTGAGCAATCTTAGAATTTGCTATCTGATATATACACTCTGATCCAATAATCGATAAATTTTTTAAATATCTTCTCCTATTTTTAATAGCAATAATAATTCTTGTTTCAGCCAACAACCTATTTCAACTATTTATTGGATGAGAAGGAGTTGGAATTATATCCTTCTTATTAATTGGTTGATGACATGCTCGATCGGATGCAAATACAGCCGCAATTCAAGCTGTTATTTATAATCGAGTAGGAGATATTGGATTAATTATATTTATAGCCTGAATTGCAATAAACACAAACTCATGAGATATTCAACAAATATTTATTTTACTAGTTAATAATAATAATAACATTATTCCTTTACTTGGACTTATTCTAGCAGCAACAGGAAAATCTGCACAATTTGGACTTCACCCATGACTTCCTGCAGCCATAGAAGGCCCAACACCAGTATCAGCCCTACTTCATTCAAGCACAATAGTCGTTGCCGGAATTTTTCTTCTTATTCGCTTTCAACCCCTCATCGAACAGAACCAGCACGCTTTAACAATTTGTCTTTGTCTTGGAGCACTAACCACCATATTTACAGCTGCATGTGCCCTTACACAAAATGATATTAAAAAAATTGTGGCCTTTTCTACATCAAGTCAACTTGGTTTAATAATAGTAACAATTGGACTAAATCAACCCCAATTAGCATTCTTTCACATCTGCACTCACGCCTTCTTTAAAGCCATACTATTTTTATGCTCTGGCTCTATTATCCATAACCTTAATGATGAACAAGATATTCGAAAAATGGGAGGGCTCCAAAAAACTTTACCCATAACAACAACCTGCTTAACAATTGGAAGCTTAGCCCTAACCGGCACCCCATTCTTGTCAGGATTTTTCTCGAAAGACGCTATCATTGAAGCAATAAATACTTCTAACCTCAACTGCTGATCTCTTATTATTGCTCTTTTAGCAACCTCCTTTACCGCTGTCTATAGCTTTCGAATTATTTTTTTTACATCAATAAATAATCCGCGACTGCTACCTATAATATCTATTAATGAAAATAATAAACTAGTTTTAAATCCTATTAAACGTCTAGCCTGAGGCAGCATCATCGCAGGCTTTTTAATCATTTTTAATATTCCTCCTACAAACCCACAGATTATAACAATATCACTAACATTAAAAATATTAGCCCTCTTAATTACTTTAGCTGGACTAATTACAGCTATTGATATTATAAATATTATGAGCACTACTAAAATAAAATTATATGCTTTTTCTAATCTACTAGCATTTTTTCCACATATCATTCATCGGTTTTCCCCAAAATCAAAAATATTAATAGGCCAAAACTTAGCCACAACTATCACTGATATATCTTGGTATGAAAAAGCCATACCAAAAGGAATATGCAATCAACAATTGCCATTTATCAAAACCACTACAACTACACAAACTGGTCTTTTAAAAACCTACATATTAGTCTTTTTAATTTCTGCACTTTTGACAGTTATCATAGTATCTAATAGCTCGTAGAGCTCCACGAGATACCCCACGAGTCACTTCTAACACCACAAATAAAGTTAAAAGAAGCGCCCACCCTGACACTACTAAAAATATTATACCAAAAGAAAATATTACCCCCACCCCAGAACAATCATAAACAACCGCCCCGACTTCTAAACTATTTCCAGAGAAAAGAATTTCATAACCCTGTCACCCACCAACTAATATATAAATGATAATAATTCCAAGTAAATATATTAATATATATATTAAAACAGACCAACTACCTCAAGCTTCAGGATAAGGCTCTGCTGCTAAAGAAGCAGAATAAGCAAATACTACTAATATTCCCCCTAAATAAATTAACAAAAGAACAAGAGACAAGAAAGAAATACCAAAATCTACTAAAACTAGACACCCACAGACCGCACTTAACACCAAACCAAAAGCCGCATAGTATGGAGAAGGATTTGATGCCACAGCAGCTAATCCTACTACTAATCCAAATAAAATTAAAAAACTTATATATATCATAATTTTTACCCGGCTTCTAACCAAGACCTTTGATCTGAAAAATCAATGTTGTATTCAACTACAAAAACTAATGGCCCACATTATACGCAAAACGCACCCGCTATTTAAAATTATTAACAACTCTTTTATTGACCTCCCCGCCCCATCTAACCTCTCTTACCTATGAAACTTTGGGTCCCTTTTAGGAGTATGCTTAATTACACAAATCTTAACAGGATTATTCCTTGCAATACATTATACTGCGGATACCACTTCTGCATTCTCCTCTGTAGCTCATATTTGCCGAGACGTAAACTATGGATGACTGGTACGTAATATTCATACTAATGGAGCCTCTATTTTTTTTATTTGTATTTATCTTCATATTGGCCGAGGCCTATATTATGGTTCGTATATATTTAAAGAAACCTGAAACATTGGAGTAATTCTTCTTTTTTTAGTAATAGCAACAGCATTTGTTGGATATGTTCTTCCATGAGGACAAATATCATTCTGAGGCGCAACTGTAATTACAAATCTTTTATCCGCAATTCCATATTTAGGAGACACGCTTGTTCAATGAATTTGGGGGGGATTTTCAGTAGATAAAGCAACACTCACCCGATTCTTTGCCTTCCACTTTATTTTACCATTTATAATTGCAGGTGCCAGCATTATTCACTTACTCTTCCTTCATGAAACTGGATCAAACAACCCAACAGGACTCAACTCTAACCCTGACAAAATCCCATTCCACCCATATTATTCTTTTAAAGATCTTTTAGGGCTTATAATAATGCTATTATTACTAATTTTCATTTCACTATTAACACCAAATCTCTTAGGTGACCCGGAAAACTTTACTCCTGCTAACCCACTAATTACTCCCCCACACATTCAGCCAGAGTGATATTTTTTATTTGCCTACGCAATTCTTCGCTCTATCCCTAATAAATTAGGCGGAGTAATAGCACTGCTAGCTTCAATTATAATTTTAATAATCATCCCAGCCCTTCACACCTCTAAACATCGAAGCCTACTTTTTCGACCACTAACACAAATTATATTTTGATTACTTATTGCTAATACACTAATTCTTACCTGAATTGGAGGACAACCAGTAGAACCACCATTTATTGAAATTGGACAAATATTTTCAATATTATATTTTATATTATTTTTAACTATTTTTCCTACAGCTAGCATAATTGAAAATAAATTAATAAAATGATGCTGTTGTAGTTTAAAAAAACATTGGTTTTGTAAACCAAAGAATGGAAGCTAAGCTCCCCCTCAGCAAACCTATTTATATTTTAAAATATTTTCCTCACACTTATTTATTAACCACTTAACCACATATTCAAAAGAATTTATTTTATATTATCTGCATCTATAACCACCATAATACCTAAGAAAATTTCCTTATATAAACCAATCCTTCGACCATTACACAATATTTTAAAGGTATCCTTTTTTTATTCCGGCCTATGCCACTCCTTCGACCATTACACAATATTTTAAAGGTTATCCTTTTTTTATTCCGGCCTATGCCACTCCTTCGACCATTACACAATATTTTAAAGGTTATCCTTTTTTTATTCCGGCCTATGCCACTCCTTCGACCATTACACAATATTTTAAAGGTTATCCTTTTTTTTATTCCGGCCTATGCCACTCCTTCGACCATTACACAATATTTTAAAGGTTATCCTTTTTTTATTCCGGCCTATGCCACTCCTTCAACTACCAGCGTTTGAGATGCTCTTTATTAATTTAAACTACTTCTGCAACTACTAATTTAAAATTTACTTTACCTAACCTATTATTTTGTATTTATCTAATCTATTTTATCTGAATTACTTAACTTAATATATTCTCATTTAATTTACATTCATGTTAAATTTAAATATTTTAACCCAAATTAATTCTTGCCGCTGCCAAACTTTTTAATTTTTTATCTTTTTTTTCTCCAACTAGGCCACTCCTTTGACCGTCACTCAACCCACAAAAAGTCATCACTTCATATTCGAACCAAACACACACAAGCGTACACTAACAAACACACCTCATCCACAAAACTAAAAACATCATATATAGCTTTTTCCACCACACACCACATCACCCCTTACTCTTTCTGAGCGTCGGAATCTTCAAATAAACATCTTAAACCTTTTTTTCCCGTCTACTCAAAACAACACGACACAATAAATTGTAAAACCACAGGGATAAACATCCATTGTTATCTTTCCAACATATGCCATGTGTATTTTTTATGAGCGGGTTGTAGGAGAATGCCATTAGTCGATAGGAAAAAAAAAGGGTGTGTGCACAGGGTGTGCACAAGAATTTAGCTTAACACAAAGCAGGGGAAATATCATGTATCATTTTTTGCATTTATTTTGTTACAACACATTTTCAAGCGGGGGGGAATTTCTCTCCCACTACTGACACCCAAGGCCAGAATTCTAAAATTAAATTATCGCTTGTCCTATTTTCTCAATAGCGACCAGACAAGAGGGCATATTATGCATAATAGTGCATTTAGATAACTGCCCCAGGAAGTGAATCTGTGTACCCTCCGGATTTTTGACTCCGCTTCGGTAGGAGAAACCCCCAACCCGACCCTGACGATACCATGTTAAGATCTATGGATCGAAATCGTAGAGTTACGGCTCAACTCTTTCCAAAAGGCATCTGGTTTGAATCTACGGATATTCTATTAAGCAGGACTGTTGGTCTCCAGTTATCCGGCATCTGGTTAAATGCTTTAATTACTAGATGGCCCAGGCCCCCCATAACTGAATTGGATTACATTCATTATTTTTTTTTTCTGTGAGATCAACAGACATAAAATATTATGGCTGGGAAATTCGTTCTAAACCTGAACATACCTTGCTATTGTTTTTTCCATCGAGATAAGTTTGGGTATTAACAGTTCATGTTTAATTGACATAAACTTCACTTACTCCTCAAAAAATGAAGAGTACAAATTTACAATTTTCACGTGAAACTGAACTATCAACAACACGTAAAAAGAATATTATCTTTTTTTTGTTTTTTTTAAAATCCAACCCCCCTCCCCCACCGCCTAATCGGTTTTATTGCTCTTTTTAGCCAACCCCAAAACTAAAAAGCCTTTTAACTCACGCGTTAAACAAAAAACTACGCGAAACGCGTGAAAACAAAATTTTTTTGCCTCCTTACACTGTAGCGCCAA